TCTAACCTCTGAGCTAAGCGGGCTCACACAATCGAAATTGGACATGCATAGGAATTCAATAACCTACTGGGATCGTAGCTATTAACTATCCATTCTTAGCTATTCATAATTAAAATGAGTCTAGAAAAGAATAGAAAGCGCATATTTCAAATAAATATTTAATATTTATAGATGATAACCATTAATTGACTATAGCGATATGTAATTTCTATTTATTTATCTTCAGTATCTTAATTAAACAGTCACATTTTAAATGACATTTTCATTTTTTATTATTATCTATTACTTTAACTATATAAACTATATATTTTTCTAATATTTTATATTATTATATTTGACTATATATCATATATATATCTTTAGAAATATATTTCTATTTATTATTAATTATTATAAATTATTGAATATAAATTCTTATATTTTTTTATTGAATTACGAATTGATTAGCTATAGTAATTATATTACTAAGTAATAGTAATTCTTAATATTGATTGAATTCTAATTCATTTCCATTGAGTTTTTAGTTAAGGAAATCAGCAAAATGAAAGAAAGAGACGCAATCATAATGAGACATTACTCCGCTTTCAGTCATAAATAAAAGCATAAACTAAGACAAAATCGACCGTTTGAGTATTCCAAATTTAGCGGGGCAAATAGGAGGAAAAAAAGCCTATATATGTGGTATATATCCAGCTAGATTGAATTGTGGGTACAGAAATGATAAAATAATTTCTGATTGAACCTAAGATATGGGTCTCCGAAAGAAATGACAGAAGATAGGCAAAAAATCAAATTCAAATTAGGAGTAAACGCTTTTAGATATAGGAATCCCTCTCTAATCAATTCAATTAAAAGGTTACAGCATAGCATAAAATAAATGAAAAAAAAGGGGGGAACGACATCACAATTAGATCCTAATCTAAAAACAAAAAGGAAAGGGGGGATATGGCGAAATTGGTAGACGCTACGGACTTAATTAAATTGAGCCTTGGTATGGAAACCTACTAAGTGATAACTTTCAAATTCAGGGAAACCCTGGAATTAAAAATGGGCAATCCTGAGCCAAATCCTGTTTTAAGAAAACAAAACACAAGGGTTCAGAAAGAGAGAATAAAAAAGGATAGGTGCAGAGACTCAATGGAAGCTATTCTAACAAAGGGAGTTGACTGCGATGCGGTGGTAAAAGAATCCTTCCATCTAAACTTCAGAAAGGCTGAAGGCTAAACTTTTATACGTATTATTATTATGTATACGTACTGAAATACTATAAAAAAAAAAAATCAAATTATTAATGACGACTCAAGTCTTTTTTTTTTTCAACTCAAAAAATTGTTGTAAATCGATTACAAGTTGAAGAAAGAATTGAATATTCATTGATAAAACCATTCACGTTATAGTCTGATAAATCCTTTGAAGAGCTGATTAATCAAACAAGAATAAAGATAGAGTCCCATTCTACATGTCAATGCTGACAGCAATGAAATTTATAGTAAGAGGAAAATCCGTCGACTTTAGAAATCGTGAGGGTTCAAGTCCCTCTATCCCCCCAAAAAGGGCCCATTTGACTCCTTAAACTATTTATCTGATCTGATCCTATACTTCAATTAAGGTTTTTTTCTTTAGATACAAGAAATTTAAGGCCTGGATAAGACTTTGCAATTTTTTGTAATTGAGATAGACCCAAGTCATCTCGTAATCTAGTAAAATGAGAATGATAAGTCGGGAATAGTCGGGATAGCTCAGTTGGTAGAGCAGAGGACTGAAAATCCTCGTGTCACCAGTTCAAATCTGGTTCCTGGCACATAATTAATTGATATGGATCAACATAGAGATTCATTAATAGTCTCTATTTAATAGTCTATATTATAATACATACTTAGCCATCTAGGTATTTCTCCAGACATCCCTCGACCTCAATTTACCTAAATTTGATTTTTATATTCTATTTTCTATGAGTAAAGAGTATCTAAAGGAGTAAAGAGTATCTAAAGTATGTAAAAGAATATTATGTTTCCTCTTTTTTTTTTGTTCCTACCCCCTCTCGTTCAAAAATAATGTTAATACTTGACTTGATACATATTCCAAAGTGAGTTGAAAGTCTATACTCTAGAAGAATTGACTTGATTTCGATCCCCTTTCATTTTGGTGTATTTTATTTAGTTTCCTACGTAACTTTTTTTAGAGTCCATCTAAGTGATGTGCGCGGTACAAAGTTCATGATGCAGAACTCTTTTAGTTCATCCTAGCGGTTCGGCTCATCTGAAAGAAGTATCTTAAAAACTTGAGAATTTCAATGACTCCCTAATTTTTATTGTCTTTTACTTTTTTTTAGCTTTAGCCCATAGCTAATACGAATGAGACTTCAATTACTCGATCTAGAATATAATGTAAAAATATTCCTTGAATATCGAGAATTGTCGAAGTTTCTTATTAGTTTATTCAATGGGCATCTTGTATTTCAAAAAAATTGGGGGCAATATAATCCTTACGTAAGGGCCAT